TCAAAAAGGGGGGTTCCTCCTTTTATCGTTGTATGTGAAAGACATGTATTCTTCAAAATGGATCGTTCTTTTTAGTTATTATCTATACTTATTTCGTGTATGTGGATAATTTTTTTAATATACTCTTTTTAATATACATTGTTTTTTTACTTTAACATATAAATATATAATAAACATACAAATATATATAATACAAATATATTTATATATACATGTATATGTGATATATATATATCACATATACGTATGCGCGCACATCACACATCACATATATAAATGACATGAGGGAAAAAAAATGGAAGAAAATAAGGGAAAATAAAAATTGATTAAGTCCAGAGTGCTATGTCCATAATTCAAAGTAAGGAGTATCATAAGATTTCTGATAAACATAAGTTTTTTTTATTGGGTTTCAATCCAATCAATCAGTTACACAACAAGTTAGGTAATTACTCCCTTCCCAAAATGAACTAGAATACCTAGGTATTTTTTTTAATTCGAATATAGATACTATGATCCATATTTGAATAAAAAAAGTACTCTTTTTTTGGTCTAACTCTTTTTCCTTACTATATATAGTATACTATATAATATATTTATTATACTATTATAGTATAATAAATATGTTTATTAATCACAAAAAAAATCAGAATAATTAAGAATCTCAATATTTGACTTTTTTTTCATATCTTTTTTTTTTTTTTCTTTTATTATTGTTCCTTTCTAAAAGGATAAAAAAGATAAGAATTGGTGAATCGAGAACAATTTGTAATTATAAGAAAAAAGAGTTTCTTTTCTTATGGAACATACATATCAATATGCGTGGATAATACCTTTTCTTCCACTTCCAGTTACTATGTCAATAGGATTTGGACTTCTACTTATTCCGACAGCAACAAAAAATATTCGTCGCATGTGGGCTTTTCCTAGTGTTTTACTCTTAAGTATAGCTATGGTGTTTTCAGCCAATCTGTCTATTCAACAAATAAATGGAAGTTTTATCTATCAATATCTATGGTCTTGGACCATCAATAATGATTTTTACTTAGAGTTTGGATACTTGATCGATCCACTTACTTCTATTATGTCAATACTAATTACTACTGTTGGAATCATGGTTCTTATTTATAGTGACAAGTATATGTATCACGATCAAGGATATTTGAGATTTTTTGCTTATATGAGTTTTTTTAATACTTCTATGCTGGGATTAGTTACTAGTTCAAATTTGATACAAATTTATATTTTTTGGGAACTTGTGGGAATGTGTTCTTATTTATTAATAGGGTTTTGGTTCACACGACCAATTGCAGCAAGTGCTTGTCAAAAAGCTTTTGTAACTAATCGTGTAGGGGATTTTGGTTTATTGTTAGGAATCTTAGGTTTTTATTGGATAACAGGTAGTTTAGAATTTCGGTATTTGCTCGAAATAACTAATAACTTAATCCAAAATAATGGGGTCAATTCTTTATTTGCTACCTTGTGTGCTTCTTTATTATTCGTCGGTGCAGTTGCTAAATCCGCACAATTCCCCCTTCACGTATGGTTACCTGATGCTATGGAAGGACCCACTCCTATTTCGGCTCTTATACACGCTGCTACTATGGTAGCAGCAGGAATTTTTCTTGTAGCTCGGCTTCTTCCTCTTTTCATAGTCATACCTTATATAATGAATTTCATTTCTTTAATAGGTGTAATAACACTATTATTAGGGGCTACTTTGGCCCTTGCTCAAAGAGACATTAAAAAAAGCTTAGCCTATTCCACAATGTCTCAATTGGGTTATATTATGTTAGCTCTAGGTATAGGTTCTTATCGAGCTGCTTTATTCCATTTGATCACTCATGCCTATTCAAAAGCTTTATTGTTTTTGGGATCCGGATCTATTATTCATTCAATGGAACCTATTGTTGGATATTCACCAGATAAAAGTCAGAATATGGTTCTTATGGGTGGTTTAACAAGATATGTTCCAATTACAAGAACTACTTTTTTATTGGGTACACTTTCTCTTTGTGGTATTCCACCTCTTGCTTGTTTTTGGTCCAAAGATGACATTCTTAATGATAGTTGGTTGTATTCACCAATTTTCGCAGTAATAGCTTATTTCACAGCAGGATTAACCGCATTTTATATGTTTCGGGTATATTTACTTACCTTTGATGGGTATTTCCGCGTTCATTTTCAAAATTACAGTAGCACAAAAAATGGTTCCTTCTATTCCATATCTCTATGGGGAAAAGGAACTCCAAGAGGAGTCAATCCAAATTTACTTTTATCAACAATGAATAAAAAGGTTTCTTTTTTTGCAAAAGAAAGATCAAAAATTGATAATAATGTAAGAAATAGGATACGATACTTTAGTACTTACTTTGGAAATAAATACACTTCCATGTATCCTCACGAATCGGACAATACTATGCTATTTCCTCTTCTTGTATTAGTACTAT